CTCAGCAACAGTCGGACAAGTGGGGAATGTTGGAGTGAACCAGAAAAGTTTGGGTAGAGCCGGATCTAAGCGTTGGCTAGGTAAACGTCCTGTAGTAAGAGGAGTCGTTATGAACCCTGTAGACCATCCCCATGGGGGTGGTGAGGGGAGGGCCCCAATTGGTAGAAAAAGCCCAACAAATAAATGGGGTTTTCCTGCACTTGGAAGAAGAAGTAGAAAAAGGAATAAATATAGTGATAATTTGATTATTCGTCGACGTAGTAAATAGGATAGAAATTTGAATTAGTTTCTTCGTCTTTAAATAAAAAAAAATAGGAGTAATTAACCGTGACACGTTCACTAAAAAAAAATCCTTTTGTAGCGAATCATTTATTAAGAAAAATTGATAAGCTTAACACAAAGGAGGAAAAAGAAATAATAGTAACTTGGTCCCGGGCATCTACCATTATCCCCACAATGATTGGCCATACTATTGCTATCCATAATGGAAGAGAACATTTGCCTGTTTATATAACAGATCGGATGGTAGGTCACAAATTGGGCGAATTTGCACCTACTCTCAATTTCCGGGGACATGCAAAAAACGATAATAAATCTCGTCGTTAATAATATAATAATCAATTCAAAAATAGAGATCCTTATCCTTCATTTATGCCGAGGTAAAACTTATGAGAAAAAGAAAGTCGCCGACTGAAGTATCTGCTATAGGCCAATATATACCTATTTCCGTTCACAAAGCGCGAAGAGTAATTGATCAGATCCGCGGGCGTTCCTATAAAGAAACACTTATGATACTCGAACTTATGCCTTATCGAGCATGTTATCCCATTTTTCAATTAATTTATTCCGCAGCAGCAAACGCTAAACACAATAAAGGTTTTGAAAAAGAAAAATTAATTGTGTGGAAAGCGGAAGTCAACAAAGGAACTACCAGGAAAAAATTAAAACCTCGCGCTCGAGGACGTAGTTATATGATAAAAAGACCCACTTGTCATATAACTATTATATTGAAAGATATATCCTACTATGAAGCATATGAAACATTAGATAATCAAGAAAAGTATTTACCTAGAAAGTTCCGTTTAAAATCTAGTGGGGCAATATGGGACAAAAAATAAATCCACTTGGTTTCAGACTTGGTACAAGCCAAAGTCATTATTCCATTTGGTTTGCACAACCAAAAAATTATTCTGAGGGTTTACAAGAAGATCAAAAAATACGGGATTGTATCAAGAATTTTGCTCAACAAAATATGAGAACATCCTCTGGTGTCGAAGGAATTGCACGTATAGAAATTCAAAAAAGAATTGATCTGATCCAGGTCATAATCTATATGGGATTCCCCAAGTTATTAATAGAAAATAGACCACGAGGCATCGAAGAACTACAGATGAATGTACAAAAAGAATTGAATTCTGTGAACCGAAAGCTCAACATTGCTATTACAAGAATTGCAAAACCTTACAGGCATCCTAATATTCTTGCAGAATTTATAGCCGGACAATTAAAAAATCGAGTCTCTTTTCGAAAAGCGATGAAAAAAGCTATTGAATTAACCGAACAGGCTGGTACAAAAGGAATTCAAATACAAATTGCAGGACGTATCGACGGAAAAGAAATTGCACGTGTCGAATGGATCAGAGAAGGTAGAGTTCCCCTCCAAACCATTGACGCCAAAATTGATTATTGCGCCTATACAGTTCGAACTATATATGGGGTTTTAGGTATAAAAATTTGGATATTTATAGGCGAGGAATAGAATAAGAAAGCTTTCCTTGTCTTTCCCAACGACGGAACAAAAAGAAAAAAAAAGAAATTCTAATTCTATAAGGTTGAATAAAAATTCGATTGACCCCCCTTTGACCGAATTGCTATGCTTAGTGTGTGACTCGTTGGTTTTTGTTAGGATTAAGATCAAAAAGGATTAACAAACCATAACCATAATATGAACTAATAACTAACTCATCGCTTCAAATTATCTGGATCCAAGGAAGCAGTCAAGATATGATATATTAATCTTATCATTGCAGCAACTGAAGGCGCTTTGACATAAACAAAAGAAAAAGAAATCCGATTATGAGTTGGAAGGATATGGGTAAATGGAAGGTGAGAGAAAGATATAAAAATCTATCAATGATATATAATTCCGATATGTAAGGTCTATGAATCGTTTCATACTCATAACGGGCAATGTAATAAAGCATCAATACGGATTTTCATCTATCATTATATGAATCTCTTCATAGCACAAAAATTAAGAGCCTCGGGTCAATAAAGACTAAGAACGTTGACTCAAAATGAAGTAAAAGCTCCGTTGTCAAATTCAGGCCTAACCATTAATCAAGAAGCGGTGGGAACGATGGAACCTATGAATACAGAAGATTCAATTGAAAATGAATACACATGATTCAGCGGGCGGGATGGCGGAATAAACCAGAGAGACCCATTCATCTATTCTGAGAAGTCATGCACTAATCCTCCAACAGAAATAGATATTGAA